GAAAAACCTCTTGTGACTCTTCTTTTCGACTATAAACGCTGGAATCGCCCATTGCGATATATAAAAAACGATAAATTTGAAGATGCTGTACGAGACGAAATGTCACACTATTTCTTTTTTACATGTGAAAGTGATGGAAAAGAAAGAATCTCTTTTACATATCCACCTAGTTTGTCAATCTTTTTTGAAATGATAAAAGGAAAGATACTTTTATCCACAACGGAAAAACCCTCTTCTGAAGAATTGTATAATCGTTGGGTTTATACAAAAAAAACACACACACAGAACATAAACAACGCATTTTTCAATAGAATTGATGCTCTAGACAGGGGGTCTTTGAAACTGGATGTCCTCGAAAAAAGGATTAGATTGTGCAATAATGAGACTGAACAAGAATGCCTGCCTGAAGGGTATGATCCTTTTTTGAACGGAACTTACCGCGGAAGCGAAAAAATATATTTACAATCAAGTTTGAATATGAATGAGTCTTTCTCGGTAGAAGATTGTATTTGGATAAATAAATTTAATAATATACTTCCCACAAACTACCAAGGATTTGACGAAAAAAAAGAAAAATTGGAGGCAAAATTATTACTTTCAAAAGAAGGAAAACTTAATTCAGAAAATAGAATTAAATATTTATTTGATGCGGTTACACCTGATAGAAATTATCAAAGAATTATAAAAGAATCCATTGGAATAAAAGAAATATGTAAAGAGATTCCTCAATGGTCATACAAATTGATTACCAGTTTGGAGCAACAAGACGGAGAAATTAAAGAAGAAATGCCCGAGGATCATGAAATTAGGTCAAGAAAGTCCAAACATGTAGTCATTTTTACAGATACCAAACGTACAAATAGTACAAAGAAAACTAATGATGAAGTAGAAGAAGTTTTTATCCTCCGTTATTCGCAAGAATCGGATTTTCGTCGAGATATAATCAAAGGATCTATGCGAGCTCAAAGACGTAAAACAGTTATTTGGGAACCGTTTCAAACAAATATCCATTCCCCCCTTTTTTCGGACAGAATCTACAAGAGGTTTTTTTTTTCTGCTGATACCTCCAGAATTATGAATCCTCTTTTTAGGAATTGGATGATAAAAAGTACGGAATTTAAAAATTCTTCTTTTGAGGAAGAGGCAAAGGAAAAAGATCGAAAAAGGAAGAAGAAAGAGGAGGAAACTGACCGGCTAGCAATAGCGGAAAGCTGGGATACTGTTATATTTGGTCAATCAATAAGGGGTTGCTTGTTAATAGTCCACTCAATTTTTAGAAAATATATTGGATTGCCTTCATTGATAATAGCTAAAAACTTCTGCCGTATCTTATTATTTCAACCCCCGGAGTGGAATGAGGATTGGAGGGAGTGGAGTAGAGAAATGCATGTTAAATGCACCTATAATGGTGTTCAATTATCCGAAATGGAATTTCCAAAAAATTGGTTAACAGAGGGTATTCAGATAAAGATCCTATATCCTTTCTATCCGAAACCTTGGAACAGTTCTAAGCAACAATCCCATCATAGGAATCCAAGACGAGCAAAAGAAAATTCTTTCTTTTTGACAGTCTGGGGAATGGAAACTGAATTTCCTTTTGGTTCTCCTCGAAGACGACCTTCTTTTTTAAAACCCATTTTTAAAAAACTAGAAAACCAAATAAGAAAAAAAAAAACACAAAGTTTTCTAGGTCTAAAAGTTTTCAAAGAAAAAGCAAAAGGATTTCTAAAGGACTCAAAAGAAAAAGAAAGCTGGACTCATAAAAAGTTTTTTTTTCTAAAAGAAAATAAGATAGTTCATGAATCGTCCAGTAGAATTATATCAATGTCTTGGACAAATTATTCACTAACAGAAAAAAAAACGGAGGATCTGGCTGATAGGACAAGTAGAATCAAGAATCAAATTGAAAAAATAATAAATGACAAGAAAAAAAAAATTCTAATTCCAGATAGAAATATTAATCCTAACGATATAAGTTGTAACGATAAAAGATTAGAAGACCCAAAAAATATTTGGCAGATATTCCAAAGAAGAAGTGCTAGATTAATACGTAAACGACACTCTTTTTTAAACTTTTTGCTTGAAAAGATATATATGGACACCCTTATATTTCTCATTAATATTCCCAGGATCAATATCCAATTTTCCCTAGACTTAAAAAGAAAAAAGGGAGGGGTTGATAAAAAAAGTTACAATGATGAAATAAAGAAAGAAGGAGTAGAAGAAAAAAAAAGAATGCATTTCATTTCGACTAAAAAGAGGGCACTTTCTAATATTAGTAATAAGAATTTACATCATTTTTGTGACCCATTTGACTTGTCACAGGCATATGTATTTTACAAATTATCACAAACCCAAGTGATTAACAAATATCACATGAGATCTGTACTTCAATATCATGGAAAGTCATTTTTTCTTAAGGATAGAATAAAGGCTTTTTTTGGAACACAAGGAATCCTTGATTCAGAATCAAGACATAAAAAACTTATCCATTTGAAAACGAATGGGTGGAAAAGTTGGTTAAACAGTAATTATAACTATAAATATAATTTATTTAAGATTTCATCTTCTCAATTAGTTCTACAAAAACGAGGAAATGGAGTCAATCAAAGTCATACGATTTCAAACAAGGCATCAACAAAATTGAATTCATATGAAAATAAAATATTTTTTCATTATGAGAAGAAAAATTCTTATGTAATGGATTCATTATCGAGTAAAAACAAAATTTTTAAAAAACAGTATGGATATGCTCTTTTATCACAAAAATATATCAATTATAGAGAAGGTAAGGATTCATATATTTCTCTATCACCATTACAAATAAAGGGAAGCTTAAAAATTCCCTATAAATACAACACAAAAAAACCAAAAATTTTTTATATGCCGGTAGGTATATATATGAGTCATTATCTCGGAGAAGATTGTATTGTTGATACGGATAAAAATATGGATAGAAAATATTTTAATTGGAGAATCATTTATTTTTGTCTTAGAAAGAAGATCGATATTGAGGCCTGGGCCAATATGGATACTGAGACCCGCATGAATAAAAAAACTAAGACAGGAATTAACTATTATTCAATCAGTAATAAAATTGATACGAAGGATCTTTCATATCTTGCTATTGAAAAAAAAAAAAAACCATCAAGTGGAAAATCTTTTTTTTTTATGGGAATGAATGAAGAAATACTAAACCGACCCATATCAAACCTGCAACTTTGGTTCTTCCCAGAATTGTTGGGGCTATATGATGCATATAGGATTAAACCATGGATTATACCAACAAAATCACTTCTTTTTCATTTTAATGAAAATCAAACCACTAGTGAAAATAAAAAAGATCTTGAATTAGAAAATAAAAAAAAAGAAGCAAAAGCAGAATCAGCCCAAGAAGATCTTGGATCAGATCTACCAAACCAAGAAAAAGAGGTTAAAGACGATTACGGTGATTCATACATTAAAAAGAGTAGAAATAAAAAAAAACGGAAGAGCACCACAGAAGTGGAACTAGATTTCTTCCTGAAAAGATATTTTATTTTTCAATTGAGATGGCATGGTTCTTTGGATCAAAGAATACTCAATAGTATCCAGATATATGGTCTCCTGCTTAGACTGAACAATCCAAAGCAAATATCAATATCCTCTATTCAAAGAGGAGAAATGCGTCTGGATATATTGCTGATTCAAAAAGATATAAATATTACAGAATTGATAAACAAAGGAGTATTGATTATTGAACCCGTTCGCCTGTCTATACAAGGGGATGGACTATTTATTATGTATCAAACCATAGCTATTTCATTGGTCCACAAGAGTAATCACCAAACTATAAGAAAAAAAAAAAAAGAAAACGGTTATAATAATTCTTTGTATGAATCCATTAAAAGACATAGACATGGAAAGTCGCTTGAGAAGCGAGATGAAAAAAATTCTGCTTTTGTTGTTCCTGAAAATATTTTAGCTCCTAGATGTCGTAGAGAAATGAGAATTCAAATTTGTTTAAACTCGGAAAAAATAAACGTTCTGGATAGAAATAAAATATTTTACAAAAAGAACAACATAAGTAACTTCGGTACTTTTTTGGATGAGAGCAAGCATCTTGATAAAGATTCAAAGAATTTAGATAGAAATAAAGTTCTGCAATTTAAATTTTTTCTTTGGCCAAATTATCGATTAGAGGATTTAGCTTGTATGAATCGCTATTGGTTTGATACCAGTAATGGAAGTCGTTTCAGTATGTCAAGGATATATATGTATCCACGATTTACCTTTAATTGATGGTAAATCTCCTTCCTATCTATAACGTGCCAGATATGGCATGATATAGAAAGGCAAACAAATGTACCCGCACGTTTGTGTTATATTAATTTATATTCTGGTTTCCCGTATAGGATACTGATTCAATGACCTAAGAATCTTATTCGGTTTAATTTTTACCTTTCTTTTTTGGGGGGAGATTGAAGAACTCGACCATCCTTTTGGATCCATATACTAATGAAATTGCAAACTGGATTTTTAATTAAATTTGAAAGAAAATAGTATATTAAAAAATAAATTTTTTGTGTATACCAGAACCAGATTAAAAAACTGATATTATTTTTACTGATCAATAAACTAAATTTCTGTATAAAAGAAAGAAAAAAGGGAGAAGCGCTCTTTTTATGATAATGATAAAAAAAGCATTCATCTCAGTTATTCCGCAAGAAACAAAAGAAGAAAACAGGGGGTCCGTTGAATTTAAAGTATTAAGTTTCGCCAATAAAATACGGAGACTCACTCCCCATTAGGAATTGTACAAAAAATACTTTTATCTTAGAGAGGTCTACGGAAAACTCTGGGAAAAGGGCCGTGGTTGCTGGCTTATTTGTAAAAATAAATAGAATACGTTATAAAGAATTAATAGGTCGGTTGGATATTCAGGAGCCAAAGACTAGTTAATTTAATTTGAAGATTTAGTTTGAATTATTTGATTTAGTAGATCTTGAATTTTGTTTAACTTTGTTTCGTTTTCCGCAATTCATGGAATAATGACTCGGGGAAAAATATGACTGTATTAGCTACAAGAAAAGACCTCATGATAGTCAATATGGGGCCTCACCATCCATCGATGCATGGCGTTCTTCGACTCATTATTACTCTAGATGGTGAAGACGTTATTGACTGTGAACCTATATTGGGTTATTTACACAGAGGGATGGAAAAAATAGCGGAAAACCGAACAATTATACAATATCTGCCTTATGTAACGCGTTGGGATTATTTAGCTACTATGTTTACCGAAGCAATAACGGTAAATGGACCAGAACAGTTGGGCAATATTCAAGTTCCTAAAAGAGCCCGTTATATCAGAGTAATTATGTTGGAACTGAGTCGTATAGCTTCTCATTTGTTATGGCTTGGCCCTTTTATGGCGGATATAGGTGCGCAGACTCCTTTCTTCTATATTTTCAGAGAGAGAGAATTGATATATGATCTATTCGAAGCTGCCACAGGTATGCGAATGATGCATAATTATTTTCGTATCGGAGGAGTAGCTGCTGATCTACCTCATGGCTGGATAGATAAATGTTTAGATTTCTGCGATTATTTTTTAACTGGGGTTGATGAATATCAAAAGCTTATTACGCGAAATCCTATTTTTTTAGAACGAGTTGAGGGAGTAGGCGTTGTTGGTGGAGAGGAGGCAATAAATTGGGGTTTATCAGGTCCAATGCTACGAGCTTCCGGAATACAATGGGATCTTCGTAAAGTTGATCATTATGAGTGTTACGACGAGTTTGACTGGGACGTACAATGGCAAAAAGAAGGAGATTCATTAGCTCGTTACTTAGTCCGAATCGGTGAAATGACAGAATCCATAAAAATTATTCAACAAGCTTTGGAAGGAATTCCAGGAGGCCCCTATGAAAATTTAGAAGCTCGACGCTTTGATAAAGCAAAGGATCCCGACTGGAATGATTTTGACTATCGATTTATTAGTAAAAAAACTTCTCCCACTTTTGAATTGTCGAAACAAGAACTTTATGTGAGAGTAGAAGCTCCAAAGGGGGAATTGGGGATTTTTCTGATAGGGGATCATAGTGCTTTTCCTTGGAGATGGAAAATTCGTCCTCCGGGTTTTATTAATTTGCAAATTCTTCCTCAGTTAGTTAAAAGAATGAAATTGGCTGATATTATGACGATACTAGGTAGTATAGATATCATTATGGGAGAAGTTGATCGTTAATATGATAATTGATACGAAAGAATTACAGGCTATCAATTCTTTTTCCAGATTGGAATCCTTAAAAGGGGTCTATGGTCTTATATGGTTGCTTGTCCCTATTTTTACTCCTGTATTGGGAATCACGATAGGAATACTAGTGATTGTGTGGTTAGAAAGAAAAATATCCGCGGGGGTACAACAACGTATTGGACCCGAATACGCGGGTCCTTTTGGAATTCTTCAAGCTCTAGCAGACGGGACAAAATTACTTTTAAAAGAGGATCTTCTCCCATCTAGAGGGGATCTTTTTTTCTTCAGTCTCGGCCCCTCTATAGCAGTCATATCCATTTTACTAAGTTATTCAGTAATTCCTTTTGGATATCGTCTTGTTTTAGCTGATCTCAGTCTAGGTGTTTTTTTATGGATTTCTATTGCAAGTATTGCTCCTATTGGACTTCTTATTTCAGGATATGGGTCAAATAATAAATATTCTTTTTTAGGTGGTCTACGAGCTGCTGCTCAATCTATTAGTTATGAAATACCATTAACTCCATGTGTGTTATCAATATCTCTACGTGCGATTCGCGGAGGCATGAACTTTTACCTTATTTTTTTCTAGGAAACAAGTAGAATGGAGTGAATAGAGACCCTCGTTTTTTTATTCATCATTCGGGGTGATGACCTAAACCAGATAGTTATATGAGTGAAATAAAACAGCTTCTCAATTAGCAGTAAAAAGGTTGAGACTCATTCCCTATGTACAAGAGTTAAGTATAAAAAAAAGATAAATTACCCCAAGGTTGGTTGATTAGTCATCACGGTTTGAAGCGGGTAGAAAAGATCAACTGGCTGGAGTTTTGTTTTAACTATTCTATTTTATTGTATGTATTACCATACCGGGGATCAAGCAAAAATGAGTGGACGGTTAGGAACACCAAGATACACAAAGGATTAGTAATGGAGATAATGTAAGTTACCAAAAAAGGGTATTTCTGCATAAACGGAATTATAATGGGGCTTTAAGTTGGTAGAAACGATCAAGTAGTACTTCCCCACGATCCCGATCCCGAGTATGGTCCTATCCACAGGTTAAATAAATAATTATCAGGAACGAAGTAATCCTTTATTTTTTGAGCCCACTTTTACTTTTCTTAGAAAGAAGAATGAAGAATAGGAACGAAAAAAAAGGTTGAAATACCTACTTAGACAATGAGTATTTTATTCAAGGATTAAGTTATTACTGAATAAAGACAAACTAAAATTATAAAGGATAAGATCAATTCGGAAGCACCCTTTTTCTATTATAGCAGACGGAATTGCATTGGTTTAATTTGTGACTGCTCGATACATCTTGACTCTATCTATCCTACTAACACATATCGGGATAATATTGAAACAGTCCTTAGATTTAGTTAAGGCCATCGAGGAGCCGTATGAAGCTGAAGTATCATGTACGGTTCTGCAATAGCGATGGAAGCAGTGATGTTATCACCTACTATAATTATCTAACAGTTCAAGTACAGTTGATATAGTTGAGGCGCAGTCAAAATATGGTTTTTGGGGGTGGAATCTGTGGCGTCAACCTATAGGTTTTGCTGTTTTTGTAATTTCTTCCCTAGCAGAATGTGAGAGATTACCCTTTGATTTACCAGAAGCTGAAGAAGAATTAGTAGCAGGTTATCAAACCGAATATTCAGGTATAAAATTTGGTTTATTTTATGTTGCTTCCTATCTAAATCTACTAGTTTCTTCATTATTTGTCACAGTTCTTTATTTAGGGGGTTGGAATCTTTCTCTTCCGCACATATTTCTTCCTCATTTCGAAATTAATGAAGTGGGTGGAGTCTTTGGAATGACAATTGGCATTTTTATTACATTAGCTAAAGCTTATTTGTTCCTGTTCATTTCTATTACAACAAGATGGACTTTACCTAGGATGAGAATGGACCAACTATTAAATCTTGGGTGGAAGTTTCTTTTACCTATTTCTCTAGGTAATCTATTATTGACAACTTCTTTCCAACTCTTTTCACTCTAAGGGCATACGATATTCTATTCTCAATTTAGAACTTCTCTCAAACAAGAGAAATAAACTTAAAATTATTCATAGATATTCACGATATGCTCCCTATGGTAACTGGGTTTATTAATTATGGTCAACAAACAGTAAGAGCTGCAAGGTATATTGGTCAAAGTTTCATGATTACCTTATCCCACACGAATCGTTTACCCGTAACTATTCAATATCCTTATGAAAAATTGATAACATCGGAGCGTTTCCGCGGTCGAATCCACTTTGAATTTGATAAATGCATTGCTTGTGAAGTATGTGTTCGTGTATGCCCTATAGATCTGCCAGTTGTTGATTGGAAATTGGAAACAGATATTCGAAAAAAACGATTACTTAACTATAGTATTGATTTTGGAATCTGTATTTTTTGTGGGAACTGTGTTGAGTATTGTCCAACAAACTGTTTATCCATGACTGAAGAATATGAACTTTCTACTTATGATCGTCACGAATTGAATTATAATCAAATTGCTTTGGGTCGGTTACCAATGACAGTAATTGGAGATTACACGATTGGAACCATTATGAATTCTACTCAAATAAAAAAAGCCACAAGTAAACTCCTTGATTCAAAAACTATTACCGATTACTAAGTTTTAATCTAAAGGAGCGGAGCTTCTTTTATTTTGTTCGGTTAATAACTAAAAAAAGCACTCTTATTTTTTTTATTAGTGATTTGTGAGAATCACGGCTTACTTTGGATAAAAAAATAATTTAATATATCCGCGATAATTTCGAAATATATAAATATATACAGCAATCGGATAGATAAATGAAATGAATTAATTTATCTACATCAACCCACACCCCGTATAGGATTAAATATAGGATTAAATTAAATAAATAACTTATCATAAAAACAGGGTAACTTTCTTTTTCTGGTCTAGTCAATAAGATTATGAAACATTTCGACTTATTTATCTCTTATTTTACATATAATGGATTTAACTGGACCAATACATGATTTTCTTTTAGTTTTTTTGGGATTGGGTCTTATAGTAGGAGGTCTAGGAGTGGTATTACTTACTAATCCTATTTTTTCTGCCTTCTCATTGGGATTGGTTCTTGTTTGTATATCCTTATTTCATATTCCATCGAATTCCCATTTTGTAGCTGCCGCACAACTCCTTATTTATGTGGGAGCCATAAATGTCTTAATCATATTCGCTGTGATGTTCATGAACGACTCAGAATATTACAAGGATTTCAGTCTTTGGACTGTTGGGGATGGGGTAACTTCACTGGTTTGTACAAGTATTTTTGTTTCACTAATTACTACTATCCCAGATACGTCATGGTACGGGGTTATTTGGACTACAAGATCAAACCAGATTTTGGAGCAAGATTTAATAAATAAAGGCCAACAAATTGGGATTCATTTATCAACCGATTTTTTTCTTCCTTTTGAGCTTATTTCTATAATTCTTTTAGTTTCTTTGATAGGTGCAATTTCTATGGCTCGTCAGTAATAAATACCGAGAAAACATCATTTTTTTTCTTTATTCTGTCTTAGCCTATCCATTTTACTTCAATTACATGCTCAGATTTTTCAGGTATAAAATGTAAATTTTTTTGTTTAGTTCAATTTATTACCAATATCTTCTTTAGTTCTGTACTTGTTAAATTCGTGTCAACCAAATTAGTTAAGGTTTAATTGTTGTTCATATTGAAATTAAATAAATTAAGATTGAGGAGGGTTTGGTTAATGCTGCTTGAACATGAACTTGTTTTGAGTGCCTATTTATTTTCTATTGGTATTTATGGATTGATCACAAGTCGAAATATGGTTAGAGCACTTATGTGTCTTGAGCTTATACTGAATGCAGTTAATATGAATTTCGTAACATTTTCTGATTTTTTTGATAGTCGCCAATTAAAAGGAGACATTTTTTCTATTTTTGTTATAGCTATTGCAGCCGCTGAAGCAGCTATTGGGCCAGCCATTGTTTCGTCAATTTATCGTAACAAAAAATCAATTCGTATCAATCAATCTAATTTGTTGAATAAATAATGGTAATTAGATTAATGTGTTAATAATAAAAAAAATAAAAAATTTTTCAATTCAAATTAATATTATATACGACATAAGCATATGACTATGTTTGCTAAAGACTAATAAATCAAAGTATCTTGGCCCTCTCTCATGACCAAACATATAAATAAATTTTTTAGAAAACAATTTTTATTAATTATTGATTCGTCTGGTGTCTACAATATATGATTTATTTTTTTTACTAGATCGAAAATTTATGATGTTAAAAAAGTGGATAGATCCAATGTCACATTCAGTAAAGATTTATGATACATGCATAGGGTGCACTCAATGTGTACGAGCCTGCCCCACGGATGTATTAGAAATGATACCTTGGGACGGATGTAAAGCTAAGCAAATAGCTTCTGCTCCAAGAACAGAAGACTGTGTAGGTTGTAAGAGATGTGAATCCGCTTGTCCAACAGATTTCTTGAGTGTTCGAGTTTATTTATGGCATGAGACAACCCGCAGCATGGGTCTAGCTTATTGATACGTTCCAGAAAGCTTAACTGGAATCCATTTTTTCTCTTTACCGACAAAACCCCGTGCTCGAAATAGGCTATTTTATCGAGTACGGGGTTTTCTGGTCAAAGTGTATCTTATCTTGTCTTTACTACGAATTTTTTTCCTTGGTTAACAATAATTGTTCTTTTGCCGATATTCGCGGGTTTTTCCATTTTCTTTCTACCTCATAGAGGAAATAAGGTTATCCGATGGTATACTATATCTATATGCCTAGTAGAATTGCTTCTAACAACCTATGTTTTCTGTTATCGTTTCCAATTTGACGATCCATTAATTCAATTAGAACAGGATTTTAAATGGATTAATTTTTTTTATTTTCACTGGAGACTGGGACTTGATGGAATTTCCATAGGACCTATTTTATTGACGGGATTCATCACAACTTTAGCTACTTTAGCGGCCCGGCCAGTTACTCGGGATTCACGATTGTTCCATTTCTTAATGTTAGCAATGTACAGCGGTCAAATAGGACCTTTTTCTTCTCGAGATCTTTTACTTTTTTTTATCATGTGGGAGTTAGAATTAATTCCTGTTTACCTACTTTTATCCATGTGGGGAGGGAAGAAGCGTTTGTACTCAGCTACAAAGTTTATTTTGTACACTGCAGGGGGTTCTATTTTTCTTTTAATGGGAGTTCTTGGCATGGGTTTATATGGTTCTAACGAACCAACATTGAATTTTGAAACATTAGCGAATCAATCATATCCTGTGGCATTAGAAATAATATTCTATTTTGGTTTTCTTATTGCTTATGCTGTCAAATCACCGATTATACCTCTACATACATGGTTACCAGATACCCACGGAGAAGCACATTACAGTACATGTATGCTTCTAGCCGGAATCTTATTAAAAATGGGAGCATATGGGTTGGTTCGGATCAATATGGAATTATTACCCCATGCTCATTCTATTTTTTCTCCCTGGTTGATTATTGTAGGCACAGTGCAAATAATCTATGCAGCTTTAACTTCTCCTGGGCAACGCAATTTAAAAAAGAGAATAGCCTACTCTTCCGTATCTCATATGGGTTTCACAATTATAGGAATAGCCTCTACAACCGATATGGGACTCAACGGGGCCATTTTGCAAATAATTTCGCATGGATTTATTGGTGCGGCGCTTTTTTTCTTGGCAGGAACGAGTTATGATAGAATACGTCTCGTTTATCTCGACGAAATGGGAGGAATAGCTATCCCAATGCCAAAAATATTTACAATGTTCAGTAGTTTATCGATGGCTTCTCTTGCATTGCCGGGAATGAGTGGTTTTGTTGCCGAATTGGTAGTCTTTTTTGGCATAATTACCAGTCCAAAATATCTTTTAATGCCAAAAATACTAATTACTTTTGTAATGGCAATTGGAATGATATTAACTCCTATTTATTCATTATCTATGTCACGACAGATGTTTTATGGATACAAGCAATTTAATGTAAAAAATTATTGTTTTTTTGATTCTGGACCACGAGAACTTTTTGTTTCAATCTGTATCTTTCTGCCAGTAATAGGCATTGGTATTTATCCGGATTTTGTTCTCTCACTATCAGTTGACAAGGTGGAAGCTATTTTATCTAATTACTTTTCTCGATAGTTTGCATGAATAAGACATAAAATAAAAAGGTGTGAGAAAAAAAATTCGGTGGACAATAAAATAAAAATGAGTCTTATTTTTCCTTATCTTAATCTTAAGTAAAAAAAGAAGTGAATTGTAATCAAATACATTTGGAGTTTTAGAGAACCGTTTACATCAAGTAGTAATGTAAACGGTTCTCTAAAACTCGCACAAACTTTCATTACATATGCTATTTCTATGTATTAGGTCACGTCTTCAATTAAGATGCTAATGTGAATGAACCATAACTATGTAGGCCTATTCCTAATAGATTGACCCCAAAATAGCATACCCAAATTATAAGAAATCCCATAGAAGCTACAATTGCAGAATTTGTGCCTTGAAAATTTTTGTTGGTTCTAATATGTAAATAAATAGCAAATATAGTCCAAGTAATAAATGCCCAAGTTTCCTTGGGGTCCCAATTCCAATATGACCCCCATGCCTCATTAGCCCACACTGCTCCTGAAAGAATACCAATCGTTAAAAAGATAAATCCTAGACTAATGACACGATAACTCCAACTATCCAATTGCTGAATCAATTGATACCTGTGATAATTTCTAAATGAAAGTAATGAATTGTTTAGTAAAGCATTGCGTCTTTTATTTACATATTGAATCTCATCAAAATCAAAGGAAAACAGCTCAATTAATGAATTATTTTTTTGACCAAAGACCCCTAGGCTTTTTCTAAATGTAATGACTAGAAGAGATACTGATAATAACGATCCACATAAAAGAGCTGCATAGCTCAATATCATCATACTTACGTGCATCATTAACCACTGAGATTGGAGGGCAGGTACTAAGATTGTGGATTGATGTATTTCAGTCAAAAGACCTGAAGTAGCAAATCCTTGGGTAAAAATAGTACTTGGTGCGGTTATTGCGCTTAAATTTTTTTTATTGTTCCATATTTTCGGAACCATATGAATAATAGAAAAGCCCCATGAAAGGAATATTAATGATTCATATAAATCACTTAAGGGGAAATGTTCCGAATAAATCCAACGAGTAACTAATAATCCTGTTATACAAAAAAATGTAGCTATCATGCCCTTTTCTGATGAATCATGTAGTCTTATGGTTTCGTGGACTAATAAGGTCATCAAATAAATCGTAATTAAAATTGAAACGATTGAAAAAGAGATGTGAGTTAATATATGTTCTAAAGTAGAAAATATCATAAAAAATCCTAAAAAAAAAGGGGAGTCCTTTAACACTGGAACGGAAATGAGTAATTCATTTCATTTTAATTATAGGACTCATTTTATCTCTTTTAGAAGATGCCGCCACTCGGACTCGAACCGAGATGCTCTAGCACTGCTTCCTAAGAGCAGCGTGTCTACCAATTTCACCATAGCGGCTTGTTCGAAAGCATAATAGCACATCTGCACTCAAACGTCGAGATTGTAAGGAGTCAATTCAATGTAATATTTTTTAGGAAAAAATAACAAATCAAATAAAGGCTCACTCAAATTTCTATTTGAACGTTCAATAATCTCTTATAGGATGGTTTTCATTTTAACGATGGACTCCTCGAGAGGTTTCAGTTCTCCCAAAACAGATTAGTTGGAACTAGACTAGATAATTTTGCCCTAAATCTAGGTATAGAAGTAAAAAAGCCCTTTTCTTGATTAATTATTTTTTGATTATTTCCTGGGTCTGAACAAAAAAAATACATTTTATTCATAGTCATTAATAAGAAAACAAAACCCTAATAAAGAAAAGCGAAACCCTATATTTTTTGCTTAAGTACTATGTTTTTTTGTTCAAACAAAAAAACATAGTACCCTTTTTTTATTCAGAAAATGTAAAGGCTTCCTATTCTAAATACTTACAATCAATAGTGACGCCTCATATTTATGAGTTAAAAATATGAGTTAATGGGAATGAATCGTTCATCTTATCAATTTAATTAGCAAATTCATTGAGGCATATCGATTTAGATTATTCCAAGACTTGTTTATTTTTTTGTTGCACAAAAAAACTTTTTGAATTCCCAGTAGAAAGAGATTTTGCTAAGGAAAAGGCTTTTAGCGCAGCCACATATCCTTTTCTTTTCCAAATGTTTTTACGAATACGCTTTTTTGATATAGAAGTACGTTTCTTTGGAACGGCCATTTTAAAATAAAGAGGTTACTCATTGTTATAGTTGGATGTGAAAGACATGTATTGTTCAAAATGTGTCATTTATTTCTTTAGCTATATATTTATTCCCTAGATCATACTTTCTTGATAATATACAATATGGAGACGTATGAGTCCCATAGAATATTTCTGGATAAAAGTTGGATATCTTTATTTTTTTCTTTTTTCTTACATATAATATCCCAATAAAGCAGAATTTTTATATACTAATCTTCATTTGAATCTATATCTGTGTCACTGTCGTCATAAAAAGGGGGCTAGGGCTCATCGTATTCTATTTTATTTCATAAAAAAGGAAAAATAGGAATGAGACTAATCTAATATTGAATCCGTTAATATAATAAACACTTGAGAAAAAGCCATTTCAATAAGTCCTGTTTTCAATTCTACACAAAACAGTATCAAAGTGCCGGATATCATAGAGTTTCCTAGAAGTATCCGTTGTTTTAGTGGAATAGAAGACACTCGAGAAGAATTAGTAAAGTCTTCCGAATATACTAACTAAAATCGCAAGGTCTTTTTTTGGGGTCAAGCTTTTGATCGATCCTATGCTCAAGAAAGGGATCTTACATACCAGAATAAAGTACTTTTTTGACTATAATTAAATTACTTAATTGTTTTTCCTTGATCAATGAATATGGAATAAAGAAATTGAAATTTAATATTATGCTTCCGTATCTTCATAAATATCCTAGTTAATAACTAAGTGGTACCTTTTCAAAAATGACTTTATCTTTTGACCGATTATAACTTCTGAGTTTTTTTGGGGGGGAAGAATTAGAAAGATTAAAGAATTTAAAATTATATTTTAGTTCTTTCTTTATTTTATTGCTACTTCCGAAAGATATAAGAGCTGGTGAATTGGAAACAAAAAAAGTTTTATTCTCTTATGGAACATACATATCAATATGCATGGATCATACCTTTCGTTCCACTTCCAGTTCCTATAGCAATAGGGGTGGGGCTTCTCCTTGTTCCAACGACAACAAAAAACCTCCGTCGTCTCTGGGCTTTTCCTAGTGTTTTATTACTAAGTATAGTTATGCTTTTTTCAATCGATCTGTCTATTCAACAAATGAATGGTAGCTCCATCTATCAATATTTATGGTCTTGGACCATAAATAATGATTTTTCTTTAGAGTTTGGCGACTTGATCGATCCGCTTGCTTCGATTATGTTAATATTAATCACTACTGTTGGAATTATGGTTCTTATTTATAGTGATAATTATATGTCTCATGATGAAGGATATTTGAGATTTTTTGCTTATATGAGTTTTTCCAATACTTCCATGTTGGGATTAGTTACTAGTTCAAATTTAATACAAATTTATATTTTTTGGGAGTTAGTTGGAATGTGCTCGTATCTATTAATAGGTTTTTGGTTCACACGACCGATTGCAGCAAATGCTTGTCAAAAAGCGTTTGTAACTAATCGTGTAGGGGATTTTGGTTTATTATTAGGAATCTTAGGTCTTTATTGGATAACGGGTAGTTTAGAATTTCGAGATTCATTTAAAATAGTCACTAACTTGATTGAGAATAGTGGTTTAAATTCTTTATTTCTTACTCTGTGTGCCGCCCTATTATTCCTCGGTGCAGTTGCTAAATCCGCGCAATTCCCCCTTCATGTATGGTTACCTGATGCCATGGAGGGGCCTACCCCGATTTCAGCTCTTATACACGCTGCTACTATGGTAGCAGCGGGAATTTTTCTTGTAGCTCGACTTTACCCGCTTTTCACAGTTATACCTTACATAATGAATATAATTTCTTTGATAGGTATAATAACAGTACTTTTAGGAGCCACTTTTGCCCTTGCCCAAAGAGACATTAAGAGAAGTTTAGCTTATTCTACAATGTCGCAGTTGGGTTATATTATGTTAGCTTTAGGTATGGGATCATATCGAGCTGCTTTATTTCATTTGATCACCCATGCCTATTCGAAAGCATTATTATTTTTAGGCTCCGGGTCCATTATTCATTCTATGGAAAGTATTGTTGGATATTCTCCAAATCAAAGCCAGAATATGGCTCTTATGGGCGGTTTAACAAAATATATGCCAATTACAAAAACAGCTTTTTTTATAGGTACACTTTCTCTTTGTGGTATTCCACCTCTTGCTTGCTTTTGGTCAAAAGATGAAATTATTAGCGATAGTTGGTTATATTCACCCATTTTTGCGATAATAGCTTATTTCACAGCAGGATTAACTGCATTTTATATGTTTCGGATGTATTTACTAACTTTTGAAGGGAATTTAAACATTTATTCTCAATATTTCAGCGGTAAAAAAAGCAGCTCGTTTTATTCAATATCCATCTGGGGTAAAGAAGGACATAAAGTAAAAAAAAAAAAGTTTTGCTTTACAACAGTGAAAAATAATCCAGGAGTTACTTTTTTTTCGAAGAAAGCATATTCGATTGATAGGAATGTAAAAAAAGGAATGCAACCCCTTATTACATTTACTCATTTTAGAAATAAAGAAAATTATCCATATCCTTATGAATCGGAAAATACTATGCTTTTTCCCTTTCTTATATTAGGATTCGTTACTTTGTGTGTTGGTTTTATCGGAACTCCTTTTGATTATAGAGGAATGGAATTTAATATATTATCAAAATTGTTAACTCCATATATAAATCTTTTACATAAAAATTCGAGCAATTCCATGGATTGGTATGAATTTCTGACAAATGCAATTTTGTCAGTCAGTATAGCTTACGTAGGAATCCTTTTTGCGTTCTTTTTATATAGGCCTGTTTTTTTATTTTTACAGAATTTGGACTTAATTAATTCATTTGTTAAAATGGGTCCTAAAAGAGGTCTTTGGGACAAAATAGTAAATGTGATATATAATTGGTCATATAATCGTGGTTACATAGATAGTTTTTATG